AATGAAAAAAATTACAGAGTGGATTGATAACTATGCCTAGATCGCGGATAAATGAAAATTTTATTGATAAGACCTTTTCAATTGTAGCAACTATTTTATTACGAATAATTCCGACAACTTCAAGAGAAAGGGAAGCATTTACCTATTATAGAGATGGTGCGATTTGATTCTTTTTTTTTTTCTCAGCCTTACGAGAAAGACACACGCGTCGGGAAAGAAAAATAGTATTGAAAAAAAAATCTCCGCTTGTTGAAGGTTAAGTTTCGAAATCGAACAACCCCTTACTGTCGTGTATCTCCGATTAATGCAGCCCCAGATGCTTCAATTGTCGATTCTAGTATTGAGCGAAAGGTTACACCACCACCTACTAGGTAGGTTCTATATGATATATATTATATTACAGGTCAATCCTATTCCATACCACTAGGCGGCATAAGGGAAGAAGCACTACACCTAGGAATCAACAACATGAACACTTTGTTAGAAACTTTTCCCTTCCTTAATAACAGGATCCGGATTAACAAAACAAAAATGGTTGTGATAACAAATATCCATCTCGTTTGTACTTTTGGTACCTGTATAACCATCGAAGACTGTTGAAGTGACTAATTCCGCGAAATTTGGTAGGAGGCGTTGAGGACAAAGAAATTGTTGGGGTTACCCTTTCATTTTTATTTAGATCTAGTATAAATTCTCAATACGCTTAATGTTAAGAAAGGGTCCCCTGCAGGAAGGTTGGCTAAAAATTTATTGTAAAAACATTAGCCCCGCTCGGTTTATAATGAGAATATTTCAATCATTTTTTTTATTCCCTGTATTATTTCTCATTATGCACATAAAGGAGGAGCCGTATGAGATAAAAATCTCACGTATGGTTCTGGAACGGATATTTATCGAATAATGAAGACCGTAACGGATGTCAGCGCAATCCGAAGGAAATTATGCGGAAGCTTTACAAAATTATTATGAAGCTATGCGACTCGAAATTGATCCCTATGATCGAAGTTATATACTCTATAATACAGGCCTTATCCACACAAGTAATGGGGAACATACAAAAGCTTTGGAATATAATTTTCGAGCACTCGAACGAAACCCATTTTTACCACAAGCTTTTAATAATATGGCCGTGATCTGTCATTACGTGCGACTATCTCCACTATAGAAAAAAAGTAAAAAGCAAATCAGATAGTAAATACTAGAAACAAAACAAATTATAGGCTTTCTACATATGTATCGTCCAAAAAACGATTTTTATCAGCTGTAGCAAATAAACAAATTTCATAGAAATTGAATTATGAAGACATAGATATGCTGCCTATATACTTTATTCTATGGATAGCGGTAAAGGATCTAATTGATAGACAAAGCGCCATAAAGATAAATTAGTAAGTTTTTAGCTAATTATATATAATAGCTAATTATAAATTAAATTAATTATATATATTTAATTTATTAAGAAGAAAAACTGCTTACTTATGTCATGCTATGAGATAATGGTTAGGAATCGACTTATGTAATAAAGTCAATCCACTAAGGGTATTGAGCAGCGGCGTAGGATCTGATCCCAAAGAAAGATAGTAAGTCTTTCTGAAGGAAAGTCTTTTTCAATAATTCTATATAAATTTATATGTGAAACCGAGATAGGTACCTTTCTTAAAATTCTAAAGAGAGATGCCTCTACTTTATACTTTATTGAGGGTGGGATAAAAGATAAAACTTATGATCAAAAGAAAAAGAAAAGTTTGAAACTTATGGAACGTATTATTTTTTGGTTAACCCAATAAAAAGTGGGATCGATCTCTGAGAAATCACATTTCATTTTAGTTATTTATAGTTCTAGATGGTAGATAAAAATGAAAATGGGACAATTGACCGACGAGCCGTATGAGGTGAAACTCTCAAGTACGGTTCTAAGGGAAGGAATTAACTTACCTATTTCGACCGGGGAGAACAGGCCATTCGGCAGGGAGATTCTGAAATTGCGGAAGCTTGGTTCAATCAAGCCGCTGAATATTGGAAACAAGCGATAGCGCTTACTCCAGGTAATTATATTGAAGCGCAGAATTGGTTGAAGATCACGAGGCGTTTCGAATAAAAATCGAAAAAAAAAAAAAGAAAGCTTTTGATCCCTTTGACCCCATACAGTCAAAGAGGCAAAGAAAAACAGAATATAACGAATAAAATAGATCATTCTTCTGCGAAGGGCCAATCAAAGAATTTGATTATATCCCTTCTAATTCTAATCTAAGATCATTACATTTCGTAAAAATAAACGCTACACAATTTTAATTAGAATTAATATTTATTTCTTATTTCAAAAAATATTAATTCTAATTAAATAGAAGTCAAGTAATAGTAATATGTTCTATGTAAAACATGAAATAGATCCATCTAGTAGCTTCTAATTATGAATAAATTAGATTGAACAAACAAAAAAAAGTTTTTGCATCAATCCGAAAATAAGGGGTTTTCTAATATTAAAAAGGAAATGGGTCCG